TAGTATAACTTCCATCTTGAATGTTGTTTAGTGTTTTTATACGATATCCACGCTTCCTCTCAATTTGTAATTCAATACACAAATTAATAGGTTCTGTTAGGTTAGCTATATGTTGTGTATTATCAACGATTTCCACCGAAGGTGGTAAAATGATGTCTTGAGCAGTTACATATCCAGGACCTTTGAAACAAATAGATGCGTCCCGAGTTCCATACAGATTACTTTTCAATACAATTTCTTTCAAATTCATTAAAATCTCATGTATTGATTCTTGAATACCTACTATGGTAGAATATTCATGTGGTATTTTCTCAGATTTTGCACGTGTGATACATGTTCCCTCTATTTCTCCGAGCAAAATTCTTCGCATTGCAATGCCTATTGTATCTGCTTGACCTTTCCTAAGTGGAGACAGAATAAAGCGTCCATAATAAAGACGCTTACTGTCTACCCTTGATTCAACACACTTCCATTGTAGTGTCCGAGTAGATACTTTAACTTTTTCTCGAATCATAGTAATATATTTTTATGAAACTCTTGATTTAATTGTTTATTTCTCTTGAAATCTCTTTCTTTAATGTTTCTTTTTAGTTTTACACACGTCTTTTTTTAGGAGGCCTACATCCATTATGTGGCATAGGGGTTACATCCCGTATAAATTTTAATAGTATACCACTTCTACGAATAGCTCTTAATGCCGCATCTCTTCCTAGACCGGGACCTTTTATTATGACTTCTGCTCGTTGCATGCCTTGATCTACTACTGTTCGAATAGCATTTGCTGCTGCGGTTTGAGCGGCAAATGGTGTCCCCCTTCGTGTACCCTTGAATCCACACGAACCGGCAGAGGACCAAGAAATCACCCGACCTCGTACATCTGTAACAGTCACAATGGTATTGTTGAAACTAGCTTGAACATAAATAACTCCCTTTGGTATTTTACGAGGATGTTTACGCGAACCAATACGTCCATTTTTACGTGAACCAATTTTTGGTATAGATTTTGCCATTTTTATTATTTAAAAAAATATAAGTCTGAAATATATGGATATATCCATTTCCTATCAAAAAAGAATTCTTTACTCTTGTTTAACTAGTTATTTTATTGTATTCTATAATTCGATTAATATAGAATACAATTTTTGAAATCAAGCAATAATTAGAATACTTATAACTATCAACTAAATTCTAATATAGAATCTAAATTTTTAGATTTTTTTGTTTACTATTTAAGAAAATGGAATATTAATAAGATTTTTTATTTGAATTTTAATATCATTTTTTTTTTTTTATTTGTACATTTGGTACTTTCTTTTTAATACAAAGCTCTTTTTTGTTAAAATATTATCCTTGTCTTTGTTTATGTTTTGGGTTGGAACAAATTACTATAATTCGACCTCGCCTGCGTATCAATCGACATTTTTCACAAATTTTACGAACAGAGGCTCCTACTTTCATATTTTGAATTTAACTCCTTAACTAAAATTTAATGCCAAATCTATATATTGGAAGAAAATAGGTTTTCCTTACATTATAATTGTGCCTCCTAAAAAACATGTTAAAGTTAAAAAATTAAATTTAAGTGACTTATACTTCCTTTTTCTCCTTTACCGGTCGTATACATTAAGTACGTCCAATTTTTTTTAAACATAGCCTAGAATCTTATTTAAATTCTATTTCTCTAAAGCAAGCTGGAACATACCCTCAGAAGTTATTCAGTAATTTAATCTTCATGAATTTTTATTTCTATTCTAGTTAAATCCTCTTGACACATTCACTAATGTATCAGGAGTAATAGTAGAAATCCATTACTTCTCTACTCCATTTACAATAATGTATATAATTTTTTCATAGAAATCAAATCGGATATCGGCAAATTTACCATTACCATATATAACATAAAACTTCGCCGCCGATTCTTTCTAATCGAGCCTCTCGATCTGTCATTATACCCCTAGAAGTAGAAAGAATTACAATCCCCATTCCTCCTAAAACTCTCGGAATTTGTTGATAGTTAGAATAGATTCGTAGACCAGGTGTACTGATCCTTTTTAAATTTAAAAAAGTTTTATACGATTCTTTCCTATTTCTTCTATACCGTAGAGTTAAAACTAAAAAGTATTTGTTGCTTTCTCGATGTTTTCTAACGTTTTCAACAAAACCCTCTCGTAAAAGTATTTTCACAATGTTTTCGGTGATATTAGTAAGTGGTATTTGAACCGTTCTTTTTCTATTCATGTCAGCATTGCGTATCAAAGTTAGCATATCAGCGATAGTATCTTTACCCACGATAGATTATTGCTCCTTACTTTCGATATAATAAACGTGCTCCTGTTTTTTGTTTTTTTTTTATTTTTTGATTCAATAAAATATCTAATATTGAATATGAGAATATAATAATACTCTATCTATATATAGATAGAAAATATTATTCTAATTAGTTAGACTAATTAGAATAATCAGTATAATGTAAATCTATAATATAGAATATTCTAAAACTAAAAAAAGATAGAAAGAAAATGAATGACCTATTCTAAACTATATAGATAATATTATATCGAATTCAGAATTCTATTTGTATTTTGTATTAAAGTATATAAAAAAATACAAATAGAATATAGAATTCTGAATTCGAATTTTTATTTTGAATCTATCTATATATATTCAATTCAATATATATAGATAGATTTCATTCCTTTTTCTTTTTTTTTTTGATCTATTATTATTCTTATTTCGTTTTAAAAATATTTATTAATTAAATTTATTAATTAATATAATGACTTACTATTTCTAATAACTTATCAATATGTATACTTTTCATATTTATAAGATATATAAGAAGATAAGATATAAGATAAGATAAGATATAATAATCTTAGTATAAATATTCATAATTATAGAATAATCATTACACAAGTATAGAAGTGAGATCTAATATATTTATGAATCTATTTCACTTCTATTCAAATAGATATTCAAATTGATTTCCTTCCTATTCATTCCAGTCCTAAATAATATAATATAATATATTCAAATTGATTTCCTTCCTATTCATTCCAGTCCTAAATAATATATCTATATCACGATCTCGTATTATAATACCTCGGGTGCTAATGAAACTATTTTAGTGAAATTTAACTGTCTCAATTCTCGGGCTATTGCGGAAAAAATTCGAGTTCCTTTTGGATTTCCTTCTTTATCAATGAGAACCGCCGCATTATCATCATACTTTATTATTATACCATTACTACGTTTTAGTTCTTTACAAGTACGTACAATTACAGCCCTGATCACTTCAGATCTTTCTAAAGATGAATTTGGTACTGCTTTTTTGATTACAGCAACAACAATGTCACCAATATAAGCATACCGTCGATTACTAGCTCCTATGATTCGAATACACATCAATTCGCGGGCTCCGCTATTATCGGCTACATTTAAATAGGTTTGAGGTTGAATCATATCATTTTTTTCTATCTTTCAGTCAAAAAGTTGAAGTAAAAAAAATATTCTGTGTTCAAAAAAAAAAAGAAACCAACAATTACCATTTTTTTCATACTAAGACCTATTTCGTTCTAATAATTATTCTGAAAGAATGAATTGAGTTCGTATAGGCATTTTGGATGCCGCTATTGAAATAGCCTTTCTAGCTATATTTTCTGGGACCCCTCCCATTTCATAAAGTATTTTGCCGGGTTTAACGACAGCTACCCAATATTCGGGAGATCCTTTTCCCGAACCCATACGCGTTTCGGTAGGTCTTACTGTAACGGGTTTGTCTGGAAATATGCGTACCCATATTTTCCCACCTCGGCGAACATTTCGTGACATTGCCCGTCGCCCTGCTTCTATTTGTCTAGATGTGATCCAAGCGGGCTCAAGTGCCTGAAGAGCATATTTTCCGAAGGAAATTGTATTACCTCGATAGGCTTTTCCTTTCATTCTTCCTCGATGTTGTTTACGGAATCTGGTTCTTTTGGGGTTATAGTTGATGGTTATTTCTCAATTCCATCTCTATTACAGAACCGTACATGAGATTTTCACCTCATACGGCTCCTCGCGAATAAATCGATTCAAAAATATTTAACCAAACAAATTAAATTTTAAATTACAATTAAATTACAATATTAAATTAAATTTAAAATAGAATACAATCGCGGGATTTTTTGACATTTCATAGAATTTATTTTATCTATTAGAAATTTGTATATCTTGCTTTGATATAGAACCAAATATGGATTCTTATAGACCATTTTTGCTATCCATATCTAACTAGATAATGTTGTTTTGATATAAGGTTCTAACGAATCCATATTTGTCTTTTTTTTTTATTATCATATTGGCAAAAATTTCTAAATTCAAAAAAATCCACATTTTCGCGGGCGAATATTTACTCTTTCATTATAAATTTAAGATGTAATGTTGGGTTAGTCCACAACTCCTCAAAAAAGAATGAATTCTTAGTTCCGTCCGCCATCCCATCTAATGAATCAGTAAGATTATGAAATTTAATATAATCTTAGGTATTCACAGGTTCCATCGTTCCCATCGCTTTTCGATTTATGGTTAGGTCTAAATTCTACAATGGAGCCTCTTTAATATTAATAAGATTTTATTTTCATAAAATTTTCTTATTTATTTTATTCTTTTTTGTTGAATCAACCTTCTCAGTTTTATTGATTCGCAGCTCTTGATTTGTCTATTCTAGGAATATATTCATCCATATATGGATGAATTTAGAATATTGATGCTTTATTACACTACCTTTTATAAAATGACCCATAGACCTTTACATAGTAGAATTCTATATCATTGATATCTTTTTTTCTATCTTTCTTTCACCCCTTCATTTATCTGTATATTCTTATTGCTTTACAACTAATAATCAGATTCTTTTTTATTTCAGTTGCTATAATTATAGAACCACATAGATCTTTGTTTTGATTTTCTATTTTCCGCGGTTCTTTATATCCAGATAATGTTAAGCGATGAGTAGGTTA